TCTTACTGGTTGAAACCATACATAAAAATGACATTGCCCTAAATTGACAAGATAAGATTTCCACTTATTCATCAGAAGGGGAGTATCTTTTGAAGCCAGAATAGACTTTCCTTGATATCTAAAAGAATGCATAAAAGGATCCTTGAAGAACCCGAAAGTAATCGGAAAATTATTAGCAAAGACTTCTTTTCCAGGATATATTGTTTTTTTATAAAAATGTATCCGATCCAAAGAGATACCAGAAGAGTTTAATCGTAAATGAGACGATTGGTTACAGAGAAAAATAAAAATGGATTCGTATTCACATACATAATAATTATTTAGTAGCAAGAATAATCTTCGATTAGTTTTTGCAAAAAGAAATTTTTTTGGAGTAATAAGACTATTCCAATTATAATACGCGTGAAAAAAGAGCCATAATAAATGCAAAGAAGAGGGATCTTTCACGCAGTATCCAAGGATTTCAATAAAAATTTCCAAATGAATGGGGTAGGGTATTAGTACATCTGATGTATAATTTAAATGTGATAATTTGTCCGCTAAAAAAGGAAATATTGAATGAATTGATCGTAAATTATACGATTTTTATCTTAAGACACTAATTGTCGGGAAAATGGAAGTTCCACAATGACTGCAAATACCTACGATATCATTTGATAATACAAATTTTTTTGTACTCAAAAAATTTATTTGGATTAGAATCATTAATAGAAATAATAAAAATCATTAATAGAAATAATAAAATTATTCTGTTGATACATTCGATTAATTAAACGTTTTATAATTAGTAAACTAGATTGATTGTCATAACCTACATTATCCAACAAAATGGATCCATTTAAACCACGACCATGAGCAAGTACATAAATATACTCCTGAAACATAAGTGGGTATAGGAAGTCATGTGGCTGAGATCTATGTAGTTATAAATATCCTTGAAATTATTCCATTTAAAATTCTATTTGAACCAGAAAAGAAATAGACACGATTTATTGGGTTATCAAAGGGTTATCAAATGATACATAGTACGATACAGTCAAAACAAGGTATTATAGTAAGAAAAAGATATATACCTCGGAAACAAGTAAAACTTATCAATGGACTCTCTAGCTTTGTCCTTTCCATATAATCGATTTAGATTCATTTATTCGGATAGACTAACAAGATAGTTAGAAGTCCTTTATTTTATCAATCCAATCGCGCTTTTGATTTGGAAAAAAAAATTTTATTTATCAATATACTGCCTTCTTCTACACATTTATCCCTATCCCATAATGAGGAATAGCAAATATTTAGGACTCATAAGATCTAATCCCCTCATGGGAAAAGCCTTTCCCACACTAAGCACTAATTTAGTTTTAACGTCTAATTAGATGGGGTAATCATTCAAAAATTAAGAACGGAAGATCGTTACTTTTTATTTCCCTATAATTGGAACCATAGTAAAGCTCTACCCATTTATTCACTCGACCAAAAATAAATTATTTTAAAAATTGTTGCATAACACGAATTTAAACAATTTAAATAACATTTTAGACCTATTTGACAAGAATAAAATGAAATATTCTCAGAATTATCCATTGCTACGACATGCTGCTTTTTCCATTCATTCCTTTCAGGATCAGTCGTGGTCTTACAAACTCTACCGATGGTATGGACGAACCTATTGATTCATACAAATGTGTAAAAAATGCTAGTCGCACTTAAAAGCCGAGTACTCTACCGTTGAGTTAGCAACCCCAATAAAATAATTATAATAAGAATATATAGATACAACCAAAATCCCAATAAATAACGAGATTGAATGGCGCAACGCAATCAAAAACAACCAAAATATTAAAATAGCAAAAAAAAATTATAATCAATTTTTAACATAATAAAAATGAACAGATCGGATGAAAATAAAAAAAATTCTCATATAAAATAGGAATAAAAGTCAAACATTTTGAATAGAGTTATAAACCTATTCTTGGCGCTTATATTTTACATTATTATAGTAGAATTATAATAGAGTGTCTATATTTTTTAATTTTTTTAATCTTAATCACTTAATCAAAAGATACTTATTGTATCACAGAAAATACAAGAACCATTTATGCAACGGAGATAAGAGATATATTTATCTACGATCAAATTATATTTATTTGATACACTGTTGTCAATATTAATATTGACATAAGGTATACAAAATAAAAAACAAATTATAAATTTAGCTAATAATTCCAATTTTAATTAATTCAAATTAATAAAATTATTTTAATTGAAAGAGAAAAAACTAAGGACTTGTGTTGGGTTAGCACTATATAATATATAAAATTTTGGTGTAAGAATAAATTAAGGAAGAGGGGGGGGGGTAGAAAAAAAATTTAGGTTTATTTAATAACGAAAATAAACAGGTCGAATCATTTTTTTTTTTTTATTATTAAATCAATTATTATATCAATAATTATTATATCAATAAAATAAATATATGAATAAAATAAATATATGATTATAGTAATACAATCTATTTTTTGTTGTTATACATAAAATAAAACATTCTATAGTAACAATACTATATTAAGCATGATATGAATAGAATAGAACAAAAGAATAACTAGTAAAAAGACGAAAAGAAAGGCTTATAGAAAACTATAGACAAACCATTCGCACCCTATTTTTTTATCTTTCATTAATTTAATTTTGTTTGTTGATTAAGACGAAGTTCCGTAAAAACACACGCCTTTTTTGAAATATCATGAACAGTTTCTGTAGGTTGAGCGCCTTTTTCAAGGAAATATATAATAGCAGGAACATTTAAATAGATTTTATTTTTTATAGGATCATAAAAACCCACTTTCCGAAGATCTCTTCCCTCTCGTCGAGATCTAACATCAATTGCAACGATTCGATAAATGGCTCATTGGGATAGATGAACAATACCCCCCCCTAGAAACGTATAAGAAGTTTTATCCTCGTACGGCTCGAGAAAATTTTAAATTATGTCTATGTATAAAATATGTATAAAATTATACTATCAAATATATCCATAAAATCATCAAATTAATTAGACTATTGGTTTAAGTACTTTTTTTTATTCTTAACCAACAAAACGAAAAAATTAGTCGTATTTGCACCTTCATAACTCAAGTTGAATAACTCTGAAATAACTCAAAATAAACTTTTTAGATATTTCATTTATTGAGCGGTCTCTAGCCCTTTAATTGTCTGTCTCTTTTTGAATCTATTGTGATTCTTTATTCTGATCTAATCTAGTTGTTAAGACAATTGAAAATGGTATTTCCTTGTTCCAGGATCTTTATCTTTACTTTTGAATCATTGGGTTTAGACATTACTTCGGTGATATTTAAATCTTTTCAAAATGGCAGCAACATACCATTTTTTGTGATTTATTTCTGTATAAAGAATCATATGAATGGTTGATTCCTGTATAATACACTTCCCTTTTTATTTGATCGAAAGAGTTTTCCCAATTACAACAAATTTTTTTTTGAAGTTGAAATTTTATCAAATCGGATCCTTTAGATTTATGTATCAAAAATATACTTACGAAGTTGTTCCAATTTATTGATTGATACTAACCCTAGATTCTTGCCCTTGAGAAATAAATAAATACTTTATATTCGAGCTCCATCCTGTACTGTACTCTAATTAATTACATCACCCCCCCCCCTCCCCCCAAAAAAGAAGGTTCCGGTGTAACAGAACAAATGATGTCGAGTCAAGAGCACTTTCATTCCTATATAATATATATATAAATGGTGGATGTAAGAATCCACAACGGATCATGTCCTTCAAGTCGCACGTTGCTTTCTACCACATCGTTTTAAACGAAGTTTTACCATAACATTCCTTCAGTTTGGACCCCTTATGTAATTGATTCGATCATGGAATCATGAATAATCATTGGTTCGGTCGTTACATAGTAATCTATGCTTTTTTCTTCTATATGAAGAATGGAAAGTCTCAGCAAGAATTCAATCAATTGAACCCCATTTTATTTTTTTAGATTAATATAGTTTGGTTATAGTTGAATATTTAAAATTCTCTAATTTTTTTCTAATTTTTTTTTTTATTTATTAATTTATTTATACCATTCTAAATTTCGAATAGTTTTATATTATTAAAAAAAAATTAGTTAACGAATTCTAACTAATAGAACACGAATAAACAAGTTCTTTTGAATCTGTATCTTTAAGTAACCTGATAGTTCTAGGATAAATTAAACAATTTCACACTTCTTCAAGTAGCAAGAAATCATAAGAATTCTTTACAAAGATTTAATTGATTGAAAAATTTCCTAACCGATAGCATTATTTGTATTTTGCATACTATACATTTTTAGAGTAAGAACCATTCGCTTTTGATTTTATCATCAGTAATAGAGAAATAAATTCATAATCCCTATTGGATTAAAGCGTCTTTGATTAAAAATGATAGATAAAAAAAATAAACAACATTCTATATCAATATTCAACTCTTAAACAGAAACAGAAGAGTGTCCGAAAAGGAAATCCCCTTTTTTATTTTTTTTTATAAAGTTTATTATTATATAAAATATATTTTATCATATATATTTTTATTGCATAGATATTGATAAAATGATTGGGGGTTAAATATGTTCTGGGACGGAAGGATTCGAACCTCCGAATAGCGGGACCAAAACCCGTTGCCTTACCACTTGGCCACGCCCCATTTATTTCTATTCCACACTAATAAACACTAATATTAGTACGGGTTCTTCGTCAACTCCAGTCTATATATCGATAAAATATATTACTAGAATTTTTAGACATATCGACTATACATGTCTACTATACATGTCTACTATACATGTAGACATAGAATTAAACTTAATTTATTGATCATTACATATAATTAAATTAAGATATTATATGAAAGTATGATTTATTCTATTCTCTTTTGATTTCAGAATAGAAGGGTTTTTGGTTGGGTGAGTTAAAATAAAAGAAAATTTTTTAGTCTATCTTATTTTCTTGTTATTAATTTTTTTTTTTTCTATTAATATTTCTATTAATAATAAAATTAATAATAAAATATTTATACTAATAAAAAACTCAATTTATTAATAACTCAATCAAAATAAATACAATTATCCTAAAGAACAAAATGTTTGTTATGCTTAATATAGTTAGTTTGATCTGTATCTACCTTAATGATACTCTTTATTCCAGTAGTTTTTTCGTCGCGAAATTGCCCGAAGCCTATGCTTTTTTGAATCCAATTGTAGATGTTATGCCAGTAATACCCCTGTTCTTTTTTCTATTAGCCTTTGTTTGGCAAGCTGCTGTGAGTTTTCGCTGATATCTTTATCTTTAATACTGTCCCAGACAAATTAACGATATATTCGAAAAAAAAAAAATTTACGAATTGATAAGATCAGATAAGTTCTACACTCCTACCTCAAATATTGAAATTATTGTACAACCGCGACAAATCTGAATTATCCCACTTTATTTCTTGGTGTCAAAATAAAAAAATAGGGTATGGAGTATAAAAGTGGAGAATCTATTCTCTTTTTTCCTAAAAAAATATTGGAGATTGTGTAATGTTTACTCTCAAACTATTTGTTTACACGGTAGTGATATTCTTTGTTTCTCTCTTTATCTTCGGATTCCTGTCTAATGATCCAGGACGTAATCCTGGACGTGAAGAATAAAAAAATAAGGGTTTCTTTGCTTTATTTAAAAATGTTATTTAGTAACATTTTAACTATTCCACATCTTTAACGCTTAAAAAAAAAAAGAGCTCGCGATAAATTAAAAAAAAAAATACCAAGTCATCAACGAAAACGGAAAGAGAGGGATTCGAACCCTCGGTACGAAAAATCCGTACAACGGATTAGCAATCCGACGCTTTAGTCCACTCAGCCATCTCTCCTCCTAATTTAAAAAGGATAATACATTGTAAAAAATAAGGCTTGAAAACCCCGTTCATAGTATATCATAGTATATACTATTATTTCGGGCTTTTTAGTTCCAGAGCCCGGCCTCTTAGCCGGGCCCGACCTTATTGTTTCAACAAATCATTAAAAAAGTATTTATTAAATTAATAAAAAAAAAAAAAACACACACTTGCTTAGTATTGCGATTAAAAAAATAAAGAACTATTTCAATTTCTATAATATATAGAGAATCAGCATCGAATCAAAATGTCATTTCTTTATTATTTAGTCCTTTTCTTCTAGTAAAGTAAATAAATAAGAAAAAAAATAAATGTGTTTTCTTGCACAATACATTTTTGTGTTATGGCTTAAGTTCGAGACGTATAAGACAAAAACCTCTGGCAAAAAAGATTTGACTATTTATTTAAATTAAATAAATCCTCTTTTCCTAATCTAGTAGGTCCTCGGATACAACAAACACGTAAATGCTCTAATTTTCATGATTCGTTTCTGATACTATCTTTTGATTGACTTTTGGTTTTGGTTAGGGCTGACTTTCTTGTTCGACAAAAGGTCCATTTCTATATAATAATCAGATTGTAGCGGGTATAGTTTAGTGGTAAAAGTGCGATTCGTTCTACAACCCCTTATATAGTTAAGGGGTCCTTTGGTTTGATTAATATTCATTCCGATCAAAAACTTTTTTTCTTAAAAGGATTTAATCCTTTCACTCTCAATAAAAAATTCGAGGAAGAATATACATTCTGGTGATTTGTACCCAATAATCAATTTTAAATTGAAAAGTTGGATTATGAGATTACGAAACATAATTTTTTTTATTGGAGCAATACTTCCAATTGAATGAGTATCAGTAAAGGAGCCATGGATAAAGATAGAAAATTTATTTCTGATCGTAACTAAATCTTCAATTTTTTAATTTCTATGAGCTAAATTGAAGCAAAATAGCTATTAAACAATGTCTTTGGTTTACTAAAGACATCGAAAAATTGTTTTAGCTCGGTGGAAAATTAAAATACTTTTCCTAAGGGTTCTTTCAATATAGAAGTAGAGAACGAAGTAACTAGAAAGATTGTTAGAATATAACCCCCTCTTTTCTATAGGGATCGTCTAGGAAGCGGGTTGTTCTGACTACACTCAGACACGAAAGCTGACATAGATGTTATGGGTCGGATTTTTTTTTTAGTTCGTTCATGTCTGAATCTGGGAATTTACCTATCTTCCATAAAGGAGCCGAATGAAACCAAAGTTTCACGTTCGGTTTTGAATTAGAGACGTTAAAAATGATGATTCAACGTCGACTATAACCCCTAGCCTTCCAAGCTAACGATGCGGGTTCGATTCCCGCTACCCGCTTTTACTTTATCGTTAGAGTTTTTAATATTATAAAAACATTTTTATTTAAAAAAAAAAAAAAAAAAAAATGGAATGAATAGAATTCATGTAATGCATCATTTCAAGACTTTAATACCAAAAATACCAAATTATTTGAATTATTTTAACTCTATATTTCCGAACAAGAAATATTAAAATTTGAATAAAAAGCGTCCATTGTCTAATGGATAGGACAGAGGTCT